GGAGAACTGTATCAACAGGATAAAATAAAAAGGTGAATTCTTACCCTAAATTATTATTTATTATATATATAAATATATATAATAAATAAATATTCTATTATAATAAAAAAAAAAAAGGAATGCTCTTAATATATATTATTTCTAAATATTGAATTGAAAAGAATGCAAAATAAAATATAGAAAATAAAAATCAAATAAAAGCATAGAATAGGAATCTTGCATTTCTTTTATATATTACATATTACCTGAGAATTTCCATTTTTTCATTTTAATAGAAATCTCTGTCGGATCGGATTCTTTCGAACCCTTTGATAATTTACTTGTAAGAAACTTTTTTCTATTTATTCGAAGTATAAAAATTCGATTCGAAGTATAAGTATAAAAGAACAATAATAAATTTATATACTTTAAAAAGGTAAATAGGTACACTTATTTAGTTCTACATTTCTTGTACCTATACCTATTATTATGATAATAGATATACTTAATACTTATCATAAGATATCTTTATAACAGGTACAAATATTAAATCGAGGTATCCATTCTATGACAACTTTCAACTTACCCTCCTTTTTTGTGCCTTTAGTGGGTCTAGTATTTCCAGCAATTGCAATGGCTTCTCTATCTCTTCATGTTCAAAAAAACAAAATTGTCTAGTCCCAATCTCGTCCATCTTTTTTTTCAATACTCGGACTTGGATTATACTCAGACTATAGATATCTATTTATTTAGTGGACATAGTCTACAACATGTGTATTCTTCCCAACACAAATAAAAGAGCTGTTATCCACGCGGAAACATCATGACATGATATATGGATAAATAAAAAGATTCTACCTATTCTTAAATAAGCCGGCAGATATATGAAATGGAAAGTACAAAAATATATATATGTAGTAGATATCCAGGATCGTATGAATGGATTTTATATCTAACTGATTCGATGAATTACTCCTAATGGTTCATATCATAATAAGAGTACTAGTTGATGAGAGTTACTTCGGGAACAAAAAAAATAAAGTTAAATTCATTTGGGTTATTATCTCAATTTCAATAAAATGAAACAACTGGATCGAGTATGAACTGGCGATCAGAACGTGTGTGGATAGAACTTATAACAGGGTCTCGAAAAGCAAGTAATTTCTTTTGGGCCTGTATCCTTTTTTTAGGTTCAACGGGATTCTTATTAGTTGGAACTTCTAGTTACCTTGGCAGGAATTTGATATCTTTATTTCCTTCTCAGCAAATCCTTTTTTTCCCACAAGGGATCGTGATGTCTTTTTATGGAATCGCGGGTCTGTTTATTAGCTCCTATTTGTGGTGCACAATTTCGTGGAATGTAGGTAGTGGTTATGATAGATTCGATAGAAAAAAGGGAATAGTTTGTATTTTTCGTTGGGGATTTCCTGGAAGAAATCGTCGCATCTTTCTTCGATTCCTTATGAGGGATATTCAGTCGATTAGAATAGAGGTTAAAGAGGGTATTTATCCTCGGCGTATACTTTATATGGAAATCAGAGGCCAGGGTGCTGTTCCCTTAACTCGTACTGATCAGAATTTGACTCCACGAGAAATTGAACAAAAGGCTGCGGAATTGGCCTACTTTTTGCGCGTGCCCATTGAGGTATTTTGAAATGAATTGATCCAAGGGGGTTCTTTTACCTTGAAATCCGAAAAAAAGGGGGTGGCTCATTCGGGCATTTATCGAAAGGATGTAATTGCTTCGAATGAAGAAATAATAAAACAAAATTGTTTCCAGATCCAAGGACTAACCAATCAATTAAATAAGGGGGAATAGGTCTATGGATTCAATGCCGTGTTATATAACTCATGTTTCATGGAAATATGACAGATTGGATAGAGTCGAGGAATGAAGTGGTTTCGTTAAAAATTCACGGATTAAAAATGCAAAAAAAAAAAGCATTTAACCCCCTTCTATACCTTACATCTATAGTCTTTTTGTCCTGGTCGATTTCTTTCTCATTTAAAAAAAGTATGGAATCTTTGGTTATTCATTGGTGGAATGCAGAGCAATCCGAAGTTTTTTTGAATGATATTCAAGAAAAAAGCGCCCTAGAAAAATTCATAGAATTAGAAGAACTCCTCTTTTTGGATGAAATGATAAAGGAGTCCCCGGATATACATATACAAAAACTTCGCATAGGAATACACAAAGAAACGATACAATTGGTCAAAATGTACAATGAGGGCCATATCCATACCATTTTAAACTTTTTGACAAATATAATAAGTTTCGCTATTCTAAGCGTTTTTTATATTCTGGGTAATGAACAACTTGTTATTTTAAATTATTGGGTTCGTGAATTTATATATAACTTAAGTGATACAATAAAAGCTTTTTGTATTCTTTTATTAACTGATTTATGTATTGGATTCCACTCGCCTCATGGTTGGGAACTAATGATCGGTTCTGTCTACAAGGATTTTGGATTTTCTCATAATAATCAAATTATATCCGGTCTTGTTTCCACCTTTCCAG